TGTCTCGTTACCGAGGGCCTCGTTTCAAAAAAATACGCCGTCTGGGTGTTTTACCGGGACTAACTAGCCAATTTAAAATTCTCAGATGTACTAGTAAAAGAACCACACCCGGAAGTGATCCTAGAAACCAATCACGCTCCGGGAAAAAATCTCAATATCGTATTCGTTTAGAAGAAAAACAAAAATTGCGTTTTCATTATGGTCTAACGGAAAGACAATTACTTAAATACGTTCATATCGCTGGAAAAGCAAAAGGGTCAACAGGTCAGGTTTTACTACAATTACTTGAAATGCGTTTGGATAACATCCTTTTTCGATTAGGTATGGCTTCGACCATTCCTGGAGCCCGACAATTAGTTAACCATAGGCATATTTTAGTTAATGGTCATATAGTAGATATACCAAGTTATCGATGCAAACCCCGAGATATTATTACTACAAGGGATGAACAAAAATCCAGAGCTCTGATTCAAAATTATCTTGATTCATCTCCCAGTGAAAAATTGCCAAAACATTTAACTCTTCACCCATCCCAATATAAAGGATCAGTCAATCAAATAATAGATAGTAAGTGGGTCGGTTTGGAAATAAATGAGTTGCTAGTCGTAGAATATTATTCCCGTCAAACTTGAACCTAACCTAAAATAAAACAACAAGGGTTCGTAGAATTTTTCCCTCCCCTTTGTTTGGCGAAGTAAATCGCTAAAGTAAGGGAGCTTGATCTGTATTTCTATCCTTCATGTATCATAAATAAATGGATCGAGAGGATATTTTCATGCCTTGGATCCGCTTTTCAAATATTTTGAGTACTATGTACTACAGCAACTAGAATTAGCAATAGGAATATACAATCTATATTACAGAAAGTTATAGTTAAATACCATCTAGATGTATGTAGATATCCATAGTGGAATCATATGAAAGAGATTTTTTTTATATCTAAGCGATTCGATGAATTACTCCTAAGGGTTCACATCATAATAAGAGTGCTGGTTGATAAGAATTACTTCTGGAAGACAAAAAGAAATCTATATTATATATATACAGTATAGAAATAGAAAAAAAAGTACGGATTATTTTATTATATTATGATTATATTATGATTATGTATCCATTGAGTAAATTAAATGATTATTCATGATTCCATATTGAATCAATTCCATACCGGTTCCAAACAAACTTGAGGAATGTTATGGTAAAACTTCGTTTAAAACGATGTGGTAGAAAGCAACGTGCGACTTGAAGGAATGATCGGTTGTGGATTCTTACATCCACCATTTTTTAATATATAAATTATGAGGTGCTCTTAGCTCGACATAGTTTGTTCGGTTCTAATTATTTACTTTAACCAACCCACAACCCAACTAAATGGGGTTGTTAGTTAAAGTAAAAGTAAAAAGTAAATAATACACGATGGAGCTCGAGCGGAAAAGATTAATTAATTTCTCAGAGGTAAGGATCTATGGTTAATGTCAATCAATAAGTTAGAACAACTTCGTAAGCATATCTTCGATATAGAAATTCAAAAGATTCAATTCGAATAAAATATCCTTTTGGATTTGAAATTTTTGTTGGAATTGGAAAAACTATTTCGATCATAAAGTGTATCACACGGGAATCAAGCGTTTATACGATTCTTCGATAGTCAATAAATAACAAAAGGTATGTTGCTGCCATTTTGAAACGATTAAAGATCACCGAAGTAATGTCTAAACCCAATGATTCAAAACGAAGATAAACGATCCTGGAACAAGAAAACACCCATTTTTTTTGTCTCAACACTTTGAACAAAATAAAAAAAAGAATCCAAAAAATGGATAAAAAACGAGACAAAAAAGTGGGTTAGAGACAGCTCACTAAATGAAATGCCAAGGACTCGGGATTTTCCTTTGAACTCTTTGAGAATTATCTAACTTGAGTTATAAGTACGAATGGTTTTTCGGGTTTTCGACCAAAAAAAAAACGAAAAAAATCATAGTTTCGATTTAATTTAATTGATTATTTTATGGATCTATTTGCCACTCTATATACTATGACATTAGAATCATTCTTTCTCGAGCCGTACGAGGAGAAAGCCTCCTATACGTTTCTAAGGGGGGAATTGTTCATCTATATCTATCCCAATGAGCCATTTATCGAATCGTTGCAATTGATGTTCGATCCCGAAGAGAAGGAAGAGATCTTCGTAAAGTGGGTTTTTATGATCCAATAAAAAATCAAGCTTCTTCAAATGTTCCCGCCATTTTATATTTCCTTGAAAAAGGCGCTCAACCTACGGAAACTGTTCATGATATTTTAAAGAAGGCGGAGATATTTAAGGAACTTCGCGTTAATTACGCGAAATAAAATGTAATTCATACAATACATATAAAAACGAGAAAATAAAAAAGAGCTAGTCTAGTTTTGTGTAATTTTTTCTTCACTATTCCCCTTCCCGTTTCCCCATCTTTTGTTCTATCCATAAAATTATGTATGGTATTATCCCCCAATCGGGTAGTTTTTGGCGAGACTCCACTAAAAAAAGGGGCCGAGCTTTCTTATGGTATCTTTATGGATATTGAATAAACCCGAGGTTTTCTTCTTGATTCTTTTTTTCTTTTCGACATCTACACTTTTTTTATTCTCTAGGTAGGTTATTTATGAAATGCCAATCCAACACAAGTTCTTATTATTTTATAATAAAAATATTATTTTTTTCTCAACGTTCATATTGACAATAGTGCATTGAAAAAATATAATTGATCGTGGATAAATAGATCTATTTATCCACGCCCTATAAGTTTTTTTTTTTACTTTACTTCATGTAAGCGATACGTTCCTTAAATTCTCTGGGATATATTTCATTTATCTTATCCGGGAATTTTTCAGATTTTCATTATAGCTATAGCTGTTCATTTTTATGTTCATAATTTACTATAAAAAAATGTTTTTGATGGGGTTGTGCAATCCAATCTCTCTTTTTTTTTTCGATCGTATCTACACACCATAATTCTATTTTGGGGTTGCTAACTCAACGGTAGAGTACTCGGCTTTTAAGTGCGGCTAAAATCTTTTACACATTTGGATGAAGGAACGGATTCGTCCATACCGTTGGTAGAGTTTGTAAGACCCCGACTGATCCTGAGAGGGAACGAATGGAAAAAACAGCATGTCGTATAAATGAATAACTCATATCATAAATAAATAACTTTAAGATAGAGTACTTAACCCTTACGGGATCGGTACAAAATATTTGTTTAGTTTGTTAGAGTTTTAATTCTTAGAGCGGTACAAAAAATCAATTATGGTTGGATCGAGTGAATAAATGGATAGAGCCAAAAAGCTCCAATTATAGGGAAACAAAAAGAGCAACGAGCTTCGGTTCTTAATTCGAATAATTACCAATTACCCGATCTAATTATACGTTAGAAATATATTAGTCCCTGGGGCGGGCAAAGGTTATGAAATCACTTTAATTTAATAAGTGGATTCTTCACTTTTTTTTTGAATCCTAACTATTCTATTAATTATATCCCTGTGCGGAGACGAATGTGTAAAAGAAACAGTATATTGAGAAATATAATTCTAAAGTCAAAAGAGCGATCGGGTTGCAAAAATAAAGGATTTATAAACATCTTCGGTATCTTATAACGAACAAGAACCAATCGGATGGAAAAAGAGAGAATCCATGGATTAATCATTTCCAAGGTATCTTTTCTTACTATGATACCTTGATACCTTGTTTTGACTGTATCGTACCTATGTATCGTATCATTTGATGACCCAAGAAATCCCCGGTTTTGGTTCAAATCGAATTTCAAATGGAGGAATTACAAGGCTATTTAAAGATAGATGGATCGCGAGAACGGGACTTCCTATACCCACTTCTCTTTCAGGAATACATTTATGCACTTGCTCATGATCATGGGTTAAATAAATCGATTCTTTATGAGCCTATGGAAAATTTAGGTTATGACAAAAAATATAGTTTAATAATTGTTAAACGTTTAATTACTCGAATGTATCAACAGAAGCATTTGATTATTTTTACGAATGATTCTAATCCAATTTTTTTTTTCGGGCATAATAAAAATTTGGATTCTCAAATGATATCAGAGGGGGTTGCAGTCATTGTGGAACTTCCATTCTCACTGCGATTAGTATCTTCCCCAGAAAGTAAAGAAATAGACAAATCTATGACTACTTTACGATCAATTCATTCCATATTTCCCTTTTTAGAGGATAAATTATTACATTTAAATCATGTATTAGATATACTAATACCCTACCCTATCCATCTGGAACTATTGGTTCAAACCCTTCGCTCTTGGATACAAGATGCTCCCTTTTTGCACTTATTGAGATTCTTTCTCTACAAATATCATAATTGGAATAGTCTTATTACTCAAAAAACGAAAATGATTCTCTTTTTTTCAAAAGAGAATCAAAGATTTTTCCTGTTCCTATATAATTTTCATGTATATGAATCGGAATCCATATTTGTTTTTCTCCGTAAACAATCTTATCATTTACGATCAACGTCTTCTAGAGCTTTTCTTGATCGAACACATTTTTATAGAAAAATAGAACATTTTTTAGTGGATTTTCGTAATGATTTTCATACTATCCTATGGTTGTTCAAGGATCCTTTCATACAGTATTTCAGATTTCAAGGAAAATCAATTTTGTCTTCAAAAGGAACCCCTCTTCTGATGAAGAAATGGAAATATTACCTTGTAAATTTATGGGAATGTCATTTTTACTTTTGGTCTCAACCGGATAGGATTCATATAAACCAATTATCCAATCATTTTATCGATTTTCTGGGTTATCTTTCAAGTGTACGACCAACTCCTTCAGTAGTAAGGAGTCAAATGTTAGAAAAGTCATTTATTATAGATATTGTTATTAAAAAGTTTGATACTATAGTTCCAATTATTCCTTTGATTGGATCATTGGCTAAAGCGAAATTTTGTAACTTTTCAGGACATCCCATTAGTAAGCCTGCTTGGGCGGATTCA